CCCGCCGTGGCCCAAGCTATTATTGCGAAAATTGGCGAATACAACCAACTATCATTAAGAATTTCATCTTTGGACCAAAAACAAGCAAGAGGTGGAATACCACAAAGAGAAAGTGTACCTAATAAAAATGTGATTTTGGTAATTGGTACATGTTTTCTTAAACCTCCCATAAGACCCATATTCTGGCTTTTAGCTGGAGAATATCCAACAATAGTTTCCATTGAATGAATAATGGATCCGGATCCTAAAAATAATAATGCTTTGGAATAAGCATGAGTAATCAAATGAAATAAAGCGCTTCGATAAGACCCCATACCTAGAGCTAACATCATATAACCCAATTGGGACATTGTGGAATAGGCTAAACCTCTCTTAATGTCTTGTTGAGCAAGAGCTAAAGTAGCTCCTAATAATACTGTTATTATTCCTATAACCGAGATCAAATACATTATGTAAGGTATAACTCTGAAAAGAGGAAGAAGCCGAGCTACAAGAAAAATCCCCGCCGCTACCATAGTAGCAGCATGTATAAGAGCCGAAATAGGAGTAGGCCCCTCCATGGCATCAGGTAACCATATATGAAGGGGGAATTGGGCGGATTTAGCAACTGCACCGGCAAATAAGAGAACAGCGCATAACGTAATAAATAGAAAATTTACCTCATTATTATAAATCAAGTTAGTGAATATTTCGAATAAATCCCTAAATTCGAAACTCCCCGTTATCCAATAAAAACCTAAAATTCCTAATAATAAACCAAAATCCCCTACACGATTAGTTACAAACGCTTTTTGACAAGCATTTGCCGCAACAGGTCGTGTAAACCAAAATCCTATTAATAGATAGGAACACAGCCCAACCAATTCCCAAAAAATATAAATTTGTATCAAATTGGAACTAGTAACTAATCCCAACATGGAAGTACTGAAAAAACTCATATAAACAAAAAATCTCAAATATCCTTGATCATGAGCCATATAATTATCACTATAAATAAGAACCATAATTCCAACAGTAGTGATTAATATTGACATAATAGAAGTAAGTGGGTCGATCAAGTATCCGAAGTCTAAAGAAAAATCATTATTGATGATCCAAGACCATCCATATTGATAAAAAGAACTGCTATTGATTTGCTGAATAGACAGGGAGATTGAAAAAATCATGACTATGCTTAACAATAAAACACTCTGAAAAGCCCACATACGGCGAAAACTTTTTGTTGCCGTTGGAAAAAGAATAAGTCCCGCTCCTATTAACATAGGGACTGGAAGTGGAATGAAAGGTATGATCCACGCATATTCATATGTCTGTTCCATAAAAAAGTTTTTAATTCTTAATTAATTGTTTCCGATTCACCGGATCTTACCTCTTTTGAAAGGAGTCAATAAAAAGTAAAAATATGGACTAACTTAAACTAATTTTAAATTTTAATCGAATTTTCTATTCTTACTTATTCTGAGTCTTTGCTAAATACTTCAACTATTGAAATCACAAAGTTACAATTGGTCAAATGATATGAAAGGGATTAATTACTAATCTCCTTTGAAATAGGCCTATTTTTGATCCAAGTTTGACCAAAGATAGTGAATCGAACGGGGATTCCAGTTTTTCATTTCCTGAAGTAAAAACGCGGTTCTTATCTTTAAACCTTTCGAGGTATTTTATTGCATGTAAATGAAATGTGGAACCATAAAAAAAAATCGAATATTTTTGGGATTCCTTATTTTATTTTTGATTTTTATATTTTTATTAAGTTCAATTTATTAAGTTCAACTAATTTTCTTTCTTCATTTCTACTCTACGGAAAAGCCGATTATCAAATTCTATAGGTATAGATTTTATGAATCAAAAAGAATGGGAAATTGTGAAATAAAGATACCAGTCACTAGAGAATCTTTTCTTTTTTACGATTATGAATGTTTTATGGAATAGAAAGACTTGAAAAAACGCATATTGGCCTTCTGTTTTTATTTCCAGTATTCTGCAATTTTTACATATCTTTTACCTATCTCGATAATGTTTTATTTGAGGAGAACACTATTAGCTCGAAAATAAATATGTATTAAAAAGAATTCGTTTTGAACAATAGATGTCTTTCACATCCAGCTATAACAATGAGTAATTTTTTAATTTATAAATGGCAGTTCCAAAAAAACGCACTTCGACATCAAAAAAGCGTATTCGTAAAAATATTTGGAAAGGGAAGGGGTATTGGATAGCATTAAAGGCTTTTTCGTTAGCGAAATCTCTTTCTACCGGGAATTCAAAAAGTTTTTTTGTACGCCAAACCCAAATAAATAAGTAATAAAACGTTAAAATAATTTGAATCAACTTGAAAAAATAATTCAATTATTCTTAAATTATTCAATTAGATAATAATTGAATAATTTAACGATTTCCCCTTCCTATTTGATATTGATTAACTCACCAATCCATATGTAATGGAACTCTATTCGCTTTTCTGATTGATATAGTAAATAATTGATATATAAAATAATAGAATTAGGAAATCCTCTATTTACTATATCAATCACTGAATAATAACTTTTTTGTTGACAAAAGAATAAAGATCATTTCTATTCCAAGGTGGGGAGTTTTATTTTCCCCATCGACCTATTTGCAGAATAAAATGAAAAAAAAAAAAAACAAAAATTCTATATTTGTATCTCTATAGCTATAGAAGAACGTATATAAAAATCTTTAGTGAAAGTTAAAAACTCATTGAAATTTATTGATTCTATTTTGAAACCTTTTTGTTTTCTCGACCTTTCTAACTTTTGATTTTCTCTGAATTATTATATAGTCCCCCATATATATCTTGCCCTTAACCCAATAGAGAAAATTGATTAATGAAATTTTGTATGGCTAATTGTGAATTTTGAGCGATACAAAATGGGTTCTTTTCTTTCTATTTTGTCGTCAAAATCCCTTTTTTGTTTTATTTGAGATTTCTAATTTAGATTTCTCAAAAAAAAAATAAGAAATTGCTGCTTAAACAATCAAAACAAATTTTTTCACTCTATTCCTTATTCCTTAATTTGAGTATAGAACGGTTTAGTTACAAGAGTTGAATTCTGAATTCGAGGAAAGCATAAAATATAGGAAAGTCCCAGGTTAAATAAAAAAACTAAGACTCTAAACTCAAATCGAAAATAATGAACCTTCAACCTCAAATTCCTATTTGAACAACTTTTTTTTGTTATTGATCCATTTGAATCATTACTAAACTAAAATAGCTTACTCAATCTCGACGATTGCTTATTCATAGGCTATTATGAGTTCAAGACAGGCCGCTATGGTGAAATTGGTAGACACGCTGCTCTTAGGAAGCAGTGCTAATGCATCTCGGTTCGAGTCCGAGTGGCGGCATACCATCTTCTAAAAAGGATAAATAGATCTTATAATGAATTCAATTCCCGATTTCCATTTTCGAATTATGTAATTAAGGGACTCTTATTTTTTAAGATTTTTTATGATATTTTCAACCTTAGAGCATATATTAACTCACATTTCCTTTTCGATCGTTTCAATTGTAATTACAATTCATTTGATAACCCTTTTAGTCGAGGAAATTGTAAAACTATACGATTCGTCAGAAAAGGGCATAATAGTGACTTTTTTCTGTATAACAGGATTATTAGTTACTCGGTGGATTTCTTCAGGACATTTCCCACTAAGCGATTTATATGAATCATTAATTTTCCTTTCATGGAGTTTCTCCCTTATTCATATAATTCCGTATTTCAAAAAAAATGTTTTCATTTTAAGTAAAATAACTGGACCAAGTGCTATTTTGACCCAAGGCTTTGCTACTTCAGGTATTTTAACTGAAATACACCAATCTGGAATATTAGTACCTGCTCTTCAATCGGAGTGGTTAATAATGCACGTAAGTATGATGATATTGGGCTATGCAGCCCTTTTATCTGGATCGTTATTATCAGTAGCACTTCTAGTGATTACATTTCGTAAAAACAGAAAGCTTTTTTATATTTATAAGAGCAATGGTTTTTTAAACGCGTCATTTTTCGTGGGTGAAAATGTTTTAGAAAATACTTCGTTTTTTTCTGCTAAAAATTATTACAGGTTCCAATTGATTCAACAATTGGATTATTGGAGTTATCGGGTTATTAGTTTAGGATTTACTTTTTTAACCATAGGAATCCTTTCGGGAGCGGTATGGGCTAATGAAGCGTGGGGGTCATATTGGAATTGGGACCCAAAAGAAACTTGGGCATTTATTACTTGGATCGTATTTGCAATTTATTTACATACTCGAACAAATAGAAATTTGCGGGGTGCAAATTCTGCAATTGTAGCGTCTATAGGCTTTCTTATAATTTGGATATGCTATTTTGGGGTCAATCTATTAGGAATAGGGTTACATAGTTATGGTTCTTTTCCATCAACATTTAATTGAATTCAAGACAAGTTATTACAAATACAAGAGCGGGTGACGCATTGTATGAACTAGCATGCGGGCCGTGTGAATCAAATATTGTATTGATGATTCACACGGTTTTCTATCATATGTAGTTCAATTTCATTGTTTTTACTTAATTCTTCTCTTAATTGATCTTAATTGAAGAAAAAAAGAAGACTTTTTTTCATTGTCCAAGAATGTTTTTGAAAATAAACATAGGTTTTTTTATTTCAGTCATCCAATTATTTCTAAAAAAAATTAGATAGAATAACTTCGACCTTGTCAACTGCTAATGAAAGAACGAAATCGGGGTATATACCAATACCTATGACGGGTAAAAAGATGGAGATCGAAAGAAATAACTCTCGCGGTCCAGAATCAAAAAAAGAACCCTTCGGAGCGTTAAATAGCTTGTATCCATAGAACATCTGGCGTGGCATAGATAATGAATAAATAGGAGTTAATATAATTCCAATTGCCATTACAAAAGTAATTAGTAGTTTTGGAATTAAAAGATATTTTTGGCCGGTAATTATTCCAAAAAATACTAGCAATTCGGCAACAAAACCACTCATACCTGGTAATGCAAGGGAAGCCATCGAAAAGCTACTAAACATCGTGAACATTTTTGGCATTGGAATAGCTATTCCGCCCATTTCGTCAAGATAAACAAGGCGGATTCTATCATAAGTCGTTCCCGCCAAGAAAAAAAGTGCAGCACCAATAAATCCATGAGAGATTATTTGTAAAAGGGCTCCATTAAGTCCCGTATCGGTTAGAGAACTAATTCCTATAATTATGAAACCCATATGAGAGACAGAGGAATAGGCTATTCTTTTTTTTAAATTCCGTTGGCCAAGAGATGTTGAAGCTGCATAGATTATTTGTATTGTACCTATTATCATCAACCAAGGAGAAAATATAGAATGGGCATGAGGTAATAATTCCATATTGATTCGAATTAATCCATACGCTCCCATTTTTAATAAGATTCCGGCTAGAAGCATACAAGTACTGTAATGTGCTTCTCCATGGGTATCTGGTAACCATGTGTGTAGGGGAATAATGGGCGATTTGACAGCAAAAGCAATAAAAAATCCAATATAGAAGATTATTTCTAAAATCACAGGATATGATTGATTAACTGATGTTTCAAAATTTAATGTTGGCTCATTAGAACCATATAAAGCAACACCCAAAACTCCCATTAAGAGAAAAACAGAACCCCCTGCCGTGTACAAAATAAATTTTGTAGCTGAGTACAGACGTTTCTTTCCTCCCCACATGGCTAGAAGTAGATAAACAGGAATTAATTCGAACTCCCACATGATGAAAAAAAGTAAAAGGTCCCGAGACGAAAATGATCCAATTTGACCACTGTACATTGCTAACATGAGAAAATGGAATAATCTAGAATCTCGAGTAACTGGCCAAGCCGCTAAAGTCGCTAAAGTCGTGATAAATCCTGTTAATAAAATGGGTCCTATAGAAAGTCCATCTATTCCTAATCTCCAATGGAAATCAAAAAAATCGACCCATTTATAATCCTCTACTAGTTGGATTAATGGATCATCCGATTGGAAATGATAACAAAATGCATAAGTTGTTAGAAGGAGTTCTAAAATACATATACATATGGTATACCACCGGATTACCCTATTTCCTTTGTGGGGAAGAAAGAAAATTAAAGAACCCGCAAATATCGGAAAAACTACAATTATTGTTAACCAAGGAAAATAATTCGTAGTAAAGACAAGATACACTTAGACCAAAAAAACCCGTGCTCAAAATATTTTGATTTTCGAGCACAGGTTTGTCGGTAAAAAAATTAAATGGATTCAAGTAGAGTTTTCTCGAACGTATCAATAAGCTAGACCCATACTGCGAGTTGTTTCATGCCATAAATAAACTCGTACACTCAAGAAATCCGTTGGACAGGCGGATTCACATCTCTTACAACCAACGCAGTCCTCTGTTCGTGGAGCAGAAGCAATTTGTTTAGCCTTACAACCGTCCCAAGGTATCATTTCTAATACATCCGTGGGGCAGGCTCGGACACATTGAGTACATCCTATACACGTATCATAAATCTTTACTGAATGTGACATTTGGTCTATACGTTTTTTAATGTTCTAAATTTTCGATCTAGTAAACTTAGAAACGAATTAGATATTTATATACCAGATGAATCAATGAGTTATCAGAATTTTCTAATCAACCCCTTTCTGGATTGGTTTATGAGATATGAGAGAGGCCAAAATACTTTGATTTCTTATATTTTGCAAATAAGATCATACTTTACGTATTAAACATGCTAATTAAAATCGATTTCTCAATATTAGAATGTAAATGATTACTATTAATTATTCAACAAATTTGATTGGTTGATACGAGTTGATTTTCTATTACGATAAATTGATGAAACAATAGCCAGTCCAATGGCTGCTTCAGCGGCTGCAATAGCTATAACAAAAATTGAGAAAATGTCTCCTTTTAATTGACGATTATCAAAAAAATCAGAAAATGTTACAAAATTTATATTAACCGCATTCAATAGAAGTTCAAGACACATAAGGGCTCTAACCATATTTCGACTTGTGATCAATCCATAGATACCGATAGAAAATAAATAGGCACTCAAAACAAGTACATGTTCGAGAATCATTAAACAACTCCTTATCAATCTCGACTCCTTTCAATATGAACAACAATTCAACTAATTTAATAGACTAGTATATAACAAGTATGGAACAAAGAAATATATTGGTACTAGATTGACCTAAAGTCTTTCTATTTATCCAGCTAGAATTCAAATAGAATTGAAGGAAAATTAATGTGATAAGACAGAACAAAATTTGATTTTAATTCCAAGTTTTAATAGAAATTTTTTATTGACGAGCTACAGCAATTGCACCTATTAAAGCAACTAAAAGGATTATTGAAATAAGTTCAAATGGGAGAAAAAAATCTGTTGATAAATGAATTCCAATTTGTTGACTATTACTTAGAAAATCTTGCTCTATAATCTGGTTTGATCTTGTAGTCCAAATAATCCCGTACCATGACGTATCTGAAATAATAGTAATTAGTGAAATAAAAAGACTTATACAAACCATCGAAGTAATTCCATCTCCTACGGTCCAAAGATGAAAATCCTTGTAATATTCGGAGCCATTCATGAACATCACAGCAAAAATGATTAAAACATTTATAGCTCCTACGTAAATAAGTAGCTGCGCAGCAGCTACAAAATAGGAGTTAGATAGAATATAGACTAACGATGTACAAACAAGAACCAATCCCAAGGAAAAGGCCGAATAAATTGGATTGGGAAGTAATACCACTCCTAGACCCCCTAATATAAGACCCGATCCTAGAAAGACTAAAAGAAAATCATGTATTGGTTCAGATAAATCCATTTTTTATAAAAAATCAAAAACGAAGAATTTCATGACTTTATTGACCTGACCAGGAAAAAAGCAGTTTTTCTATTTTTTATGATACTTTGAAATTGTTAATTGAATGAAATTCTAATGGGTATAAATTGAGGTGGATGCTTTTATTTTATTGGACCACTATCCATTCTTTACTCGTCGAAAGAGTAGTTTAAACCTATCTATTTTTGATATCATTTATCTACTTTGAAACCATTACTATTTTACTATTATCTATTATATTATAATATATAATATGGAAATCGGTTTTGTTTTCAATCTAAATTAAGCTAGTAGTCTCATTAAGCAACCACTAGTTTGAATTGCCCAAGCAAAAATCTCATTGTTTTAGATCCGAACTAAGCCTTCGTAATTCGTAATTTTTTTGAATCGAATTAAGGGTTTATTCATTGTTTATTTGAGGTAAATTCAAAATTGTTCGAATTGTGTAATCATCAATTACTGACATTGGTAAGCGACCCAAAGCGATTTGATTATAATTCAATTCGTGACGATCATAAGTAGAAAGTTCATATTCTTCGGTCATTGATAAACAATTTGTTGGGCAATACTCAACACAATTACCACAAAATATACAGATTCCAAAATCAATACTGTAATTCAGCAATCGTTTCTTTCGAATATCAGTTTCCAACTTCCAATCAACAACGGGTAAATCTATAGGACATACACGCACACATACCTCACAAGCAATGCATTTATCAAATTCAAAGTGTATTCGGCCTCGGAAACGTTCCGATGTGATCAATTTTTCGTAGGGGTATTGAATAGTTACAGGTAAACGATTTGCGTGGGACAGGGTAATGATGAAACCTTGGCCGATGTATCTGGCGGCTCGTATTGTTTGTTGACCATAATTTAGGAATTCCGTTATCATAGGGAGCATATGTTGAATATCTATAAAAAAGATTTTATGCTTGTTTCTTTCTCTTGTTTGAGACAAGTCGTGAATCTAGGATATTGTGGTCTTTTACAGTGAAAGAAGTTGGAACGAGGTTGTCAATAATAGATTACCTAGAGAAATCGGTAAAAGAAATTTCCACCCAAGATTTAATAGTTGGTCCATTCTCAGCCTCGGTAAGGTCCATCTTGTTGCAATAGGAATGAACAAAAACAAATAAGTTTTGGCTAATGTGATAAAAATACCAATTAGTCTTCCAAAGACTTTACCCCTTTTATTTATGCCAAATAGCTCAGGAACTAATATGTACGGAATAGAAAGATTCCAACCTCCCAAGTAAAGAACTGTTACAAATAATGAAGAAACTAGTAGATTCAGATATGAAGCAATGTAAAATAAACCAAATTTGATACCTGAATATTCGGTTTGATACCCTGCTACTAATTCTTCTTCTGCTTCTGGTAAATCAAAAGGTAATCTTTCACACTCGGCGAGAGACGAAATTAGAAAAACGATAAACCCGATGGGTTGACGCCACAAATTCCACCCCCAAAAACCATATTTTGACTGCGCTTCCACTATATCAACTGTACTTGAACTATTAGATAATCATAGTCGATGAGAACATCACTGTGCCCATCGCTATTACAGAACCGTACGTGAGATTTTCACCTCATACGGCTCCTCAGAGGTCACAAATAAATCTAAGGGCCCTTTCCTCTTCTTTATCTTGATATGTTTGTCAGATAGAGTCAAAATCTATCCTAAGGTCCCAAATTAGACCAATGGAATTCTGTCTGCTATATTTAAAATTAATAAATAAGTGCTTCTGAATTTATCTCATCTTTTAAGAATTTTAATTTGGCTTTGTTGATTAATAACCTTATCATTAAATAAAATAAAAAAAAATGTGCTTTATAGCAATATCACATATACATTTCAACCTGGAATTTTCAATTACGAAAAAAATTAGCGAGTTGATTAGTTCATGAATCATGACAAAAATTTGATCTCTCTAAATATAAATAGAAATCAAAATTAAATTATAGGAAAGAAAGAATAAGAACAAAAAAAGAAAAAGGAAGAAAAAAACAACGACATCTCTACTTTTTTCTTTTGCAATTAGATTCTTTTCTTTCTATTTTGATTTATTTTATTTCATTCCTATTCTCCTTTCTCCGAAAAAGGGCCTTTAACCAAAGTAAAAGATTACTTCGTTCTTGATAGTTATTTACTTACTCAGTGGATAGGAACATACTCTGGATCAGAATCATGGGGAGTACTTCTTGATCATTTCTACGAACGTAAAGCCCCAATTTGAATTCCTTTTATGTACAGAACTATCCTCTTGGATAACTTACATAATCTCAATTATTAATCCTTTGTGTATCTTGGTCTTCCTAACCATCCACTTATTTTTTCTTTCAAAAACCTACTGTTGTGGAAATCCATCTATGGTAATAGACAAGAAAAACTCCATACAGTTGATCTTTTGAACCCGCTTCAAGTTATCATGACAATTCACGAATCTTGGGGTAAACAATCTCTATTGCTTATGTTTACTTTTTTCACCATTTGATTTTTGTACATAGGAAATGAGACTCAACTTTTTACTGCAAATTTAGAAGCCGTTTTCTTTCACTCATATAACTATCTGGTTTAGTTCATCAACTTAAATGCTGAAGAAAAATATATATAGTCAATCAAATCTTTTTATCCTTGTTTCTAGAAAGAAAAGAATTTGGAGACATTTTAGGGCTCACCGAATCACACGTAGAGATATTGATAACACACATAGAGCTAATGGTATTTCATAACTAATTGATTGAGCAGCTGCCCGTAGACCACCCAAAAAGGAATATTTATTATTTGATCCATACCCCGACATAAGAAGTCCAACGGGAGCAATACTTGAAATGGCAATCCAGAAAAAAACACCAATACTAAGATCGGCTAGAACAAGGTGATCACCAAAAGGAATTACTGAATAACTTAGAAAGATAGATATTACTGCTATGGATGGTCCGATACTGAATAAACGAGTATCTCCTGTAGATGGAATAAGGTTCTCTTTCAAAAGTAGTTTTGTCCCATCTGCTAGAGCTTGAAGAATTCCTAAAGGTCCGGCATATTCAGGTCCGATACGTTGTTGTATTCCTGCAGATATTTCTCTTTCTAACCAAACAATTACTAGTACACCTATTGTGATTCCTAATACAAGAGTAAAAATAGGTACAAGAATCCATATGATCCCATAGACTTCTTTTAAGGATTCCAATTTGGAAAAAGAATTGATAGTCTCCATTTCTGTTGTATCAATTATCATTTCAACGATCAACTTCTCCCATAATGATATCTATGCTACCTAGTATTGTCATAATATCAGCCAATTTCATTCTTTTAACTAACTGAGGAAGAATTTGCAAATTGATAAAACCTGGTGGGCGGATTTTCCATCTCCAAGGAAAAACGCTCTGATCTCCTATCAGAAAAATTCCCAATTCCCCTTTTGGGGCTTCAACTCTCACATAAAGTTCTTGTTTCGACAATTCAAAAGTTGGAGAAGGTTTTTTACTAATAAACCGATATTCAAAATCATTCCATTCAGGATCTTTTAATCTGTCAAAACGGCGGATTTCTAAATTTTCGTAAGGCCCTCCTGGAATTCCTTCCAGAGCCTGTTGAATAATTTTTATGGATTCTGTCATTTCACTGATTCGTACTAAATAACGAGCTAATGAATCCCCTTCTCGTTGCCATTGAACCTGCCAATCAAATTCGTCGTAAGACTCATAATGATCAACTTTACGAAGATCCCATTCTATTCCGGAAGCTCGTAGCATTGGTCCCGATAAACCCCAATTTACTGCCTCGTCTCTTCCAATAATTCCTACGCCTTCAACTCGTTCTAAAAAAATGGGATTCCGGGTAATAAGTTTTTGATACTCAGCAACCCCCGTTAAAAAATAATCACAAAAATCCAAACATTTATCTATCCAGCCATAGGGTAGATCAGCAGCCACTCCTCCAATACGAAAATAATTATGCATCATTCGCATACCAGTGGCCGCTTCGAATAGGTCATATATCAATTCTCTTTCTCGAAAAATATAGAAGAAAGGGGTCTGCGCACCAATATCCGCCATAAAAGGACCGAGCCATAATAAATGAGAAGCTATCCGACTCAACTCCAACATAATGACTCTGATATAGCTAGCCCTTTTAGGTACTTGAATATTGCCTAATTGTTCGGGTCCATTTATGGTTATTGCTTCTGTGAACATAGTAGCTAAATAATCCCACCGTGTTACATAAGGCAAATATTGTATAATTGTTCGGTTTTCTGCAATTTTCTCCATCCCTCTATGTAAATAACCCAATATTGGTTCGCAGTCGACAACATCTTCACCATCTAGAGTAACGATGAGTCGAAGAACACCGTGCATTGATGGGTGCTGAGGCCCCATATTGACTATCATGAGGTCTTTTCTTGTAGTTGGTGCAGTCATAAGTTTTTTAACGATTCATTCTTCCATGAATTACTGAAAGTGAAAAGAAGTTCATCAAAATTTAATCGAAACATATAAGTGAAAATGCAATAACTCTTCAAATTAATTTAATCAAATTAACGAGTTTTTGTCTCTCGAATGGCCAATTTATTAATTAATTCTTTATAACGTACTCCATTTTTTTTTGCCAAATAAGCTAGCAGTCGTTGACGTTTTCCCAAAATTTTCTTCAAACCTCTCTGAGATAAATAGTCTTTTTTGTGCAATTCTAAATGTGAAGTAAGTCTCTGTATCTTATTGGTGAAATTGAATACTTGAAATTCAACAGATCCTTTCTTTTCTTCTTGAGAAGTAACGGAAATGACATAATTTTTTACCATAAACGAATTTCCCCTTTCTTTATTTTACAGGTATGGATTTTTTCGAATTTTATTGATCAGTAATAATAATGCCAGTAATTTGAACGTGGTATATAGACTTAATTTCTTTAGGAACCTCTAATTTTATCAATTCCAATAAATTAATCAAATTAAAAAATTGATTCAGATAGGAATCCAAAAAGGTGATAGGTACGTTTTTTTCATTCACAAAAGCGAATAATTGAAACCTAAAATCCTAAAATGAAAAATATTCTGTTGATTCATTTTTAGATCTAATCGATACCTTATTTTATTGATTTAGTATCGTCTACTCGAATTAGATTCGAATGAGATGTAAAACAAGGCATGTGTGCTTTTGTTTGCTTTCATATACTCTATACGAGACAGGGTATATAGTACTATCAATTAATTTTCAATCGTGGATACATATGTATTCTTAAGATATTGAAACGGCTACCATTATTGGTATCAAACCAATAACGATTCATACAAGCTAAATCCTCTAATCGATAATTAGGCCAAAGAAAGAACTTCAATTTAATTAATTCATTTTTATCTTTATATTTATAAAAGGGTTTCCTTTCATCCAAAAATTGACTCCAGTTTTTTACATTGGTTTCATTGCAAAATACTGAATTTCTATCGACACCATCCCAATTCAAAGAATTAAAAAAACTTCGAATTCTCAATTCTCTACGACGTCTAGACCATAAAATATTTTCAGGAACAAGCAAATCAAAATGATTTTGTTCTGTATTTATTCTTTGAGTTTGAGGTTGCAGAATGAATTCGTCAAAATTCTTTTTAGCAACATATCTTTGTTCTCGGTATCTTTGATTAGTTTGGTGTTTACTTTTATGAACCAACGAAATTCCTATGGTTTGATACATAAGAAATTCTCCATTATTTTTTACAGAGAACCGAATGGGTTCGATAATCAATACCCCCTTCTTTAGTAAGTCTGTAAGAGGTAAATTTGCCTGAATCAGCATTGTATCCAAACACATTTCTCTCCTTTGAATTGACGATATAGTAATTTTGGTTGGATTTGTCAGTCGAAGCAGGAGACAATATACCTTGATATTTTCGAGCAGACTTTGATTCAAAGCATCTTTCCATTTCAATTGAAAAAGCAAATAACGTTGCAAGAACAAATCTAGTTCTGCTTCCGTGTTGCTTTTGTATTGTTTTTTAGTTTTACCCTTTTTTGTGTCTGATTCCGCGTAATCTTTTTCAAGATCGTTTTGATGTTTTGAGAAAACAGGGCCCCGATTTTCTTTGTTTTCTATACTCGATCCATGCTCTCTTTGACTTGCGGGTTCTTTTGCTTCTTGAATTCTATTCTTTTTTTTTTTATTTGATGGTATAAAAAAGTTTTGTTTTTGGTTTTGACTAACCTTTTCATTTGTATTCAAATTTAAAAGAAGGAATTTGCTTGGTATAATCCACGGTTTTATTTTATAGACATTAGAAAGTAGTAAAAATTCTGGGAAGAACCAAAATTCCAGATTCAATATGGGACGATTAAATATTTTTTCATTCATTCCCATCCAATCAAAAAAGACTTTTTTCGAATTTTTTTGAGTTTTTTCTGGATTTTGATGAGTTGTAAGATAAAAAACCCCCCTTTTCTCAATTATTTGATAATTATCAATTATTTGATAATTATTAATACCAATTTGAGTATTTGGATTACTGTTGGTATCGATCTTAACCCAGGCCTCAATATCTCCTTTTTGTCTAAGAGAAAAATGGAGAATTTTCCAATCAAAATATTTTCTATCGAGATTTCTTTCTATATCTAGAATATTGCCTTTTCTTAGATAATTATTGATATGCGGATTGCCGGACATATCAACAAAGTTGTGTTTGGACGGGTTGAAATTATATGAAATTTCGAAGTTCTTTTTGACTTGAAAGGGTAATCTAGAAATAAATGAGTCATTTTTATTTTCATAATTAATCGATTTAGATGCTAAAAGATCATATCTATAACATTTTTTAAAATTATCTTTTTCGTTTGATAATGAATAGAGTTTCAAATCATTTTCTTTTTTGTAATGACTTAATTGGTCTTTTTCATATGAATTCCATTTGTTTAAGTTTCTATTTTTATTTTGAGTCATACAACTTTGATTAACTTTAGTTCGCCATTTTTTTGGCATTAATCTAGACCATCTAATCTGAGATAAATCGTATTGATAATGCCGTCGTAACCAGTTTTTCCATTGATTGATTCTATAACTCTGAAGTTTCTTATGTTTTAATTCTGAATGAAATATTCCTAGTGTTCTAAAATAGTCCTTTATTTTAGTCGTAAGGAAACAAGACATTGTGTTATATTGAAGAACAGATCTAAATTTAGACAAATTAATAACTTGGGTTTGTGATAATTTGTAAAATACATATGCTTGTGACAAGTAGGATAAATCACTAAAAATATGTGAATTTTGCTTACTAATATTATAAACTGACTTTTTTATAGTCGAAATAAAGATAAAGTGCATTTTTTTATTATTAATTTTTTCTTGATTTATTTCATTATTGGAAATGGATTTCTCAATCAATTTGTTTGTTGATTCAAGAACGAGTTGTGTAGTAATTCTAGGAATATTAATGATAGATAAAAATAGATCGATGTATAATCTTGGAATGAATAATTTTCGAAAATAATGGAATTTCCGTATTACTCGAATATTTATGTTTTTTAATTTTTGGAAAATTTTTTTTGGCGATTCGAATTTTTTAATATTATTTGTTTTATTAGTATTAGGCTTAATGTCTATTTCTGGAGTTACTTTCTTTTTCTCTTTTGTAATTCTTTCTATTTGATTTTTTATTGTACTTGTTCTATCAGTCAAATCCTTCATTTTTGTTTCTATCAGTGAAGAATTTAGCCGATTTCCAGATTCAATTTGACTAAATGATTCGTTAATTATTTGATTACTAATTAGATAATCTTTATCTTTTTCCGTTTCATTCGATTCAGAGATTTCTTTGAATCTAAATAATATAAATAGATTTACTTTTGAAAGTTCTTTTTTTATTTTTTTTAGAAATCCAATACTTTTGATAAGCCATTTTTTGGCTTCTTTGAAAACTCTTCTAAATAATTTTGTTTTTCTTTTTAAAATTTTTAGAGTTCTAAAATATTTCTTTTTGAATTTGGCAATTTTTTTTTCGAGTTCTTTAAAAATGGGCTCAAAAAAGGAAGGGCGCTTTCGGGGAGAACCAAAGGGAAGTTCAGTTTCCATTCCCCAAACTGTTAAAAAACAAAAATCATCTTTTTGTTTTTTCTTTTTCATTAGCTCTCTGCGGGAGGGGTACAGTTTAGATATATGCCAAGGTTTCAGACAAAAAGGAAATAAAATTTTGATCTGAATCCCGTCTCTCAACCAATTTTTGGGAAATTCTGTTTCTGATAATTGAACACCATTATAAGTACATTTAATCTGCATTTCTCTATTCCATTCCTGAAAATCTTCAGACCATTCAGGAAGTTGCAAGAATAACATACGCCCGATATTTTTGGCTATTATCAATGAAGGTAATATAATATATTTTCGAAGAATTGATTGAGTTATTAACATGTAACCTCTTACCATTTGCGCAAGAATAATGCTATCCCAGGCTTCTGCGATCATTATACGTGTTTCTTCCTTTTTTTTGTTCGCCTCTTTTTCGTCCTTTTCTTTTTTCTCTTCTCTTTTTGTTTGTTCTTCTCTAGACGCTAGAATCTTGAATTTTCCTCCTTTACCTGTCCAATTTCGAAAAATTGGTTTAATCAGTTCAGAGATATCAAAAGAAAAAAGACGGAAGGGGGTTATTCTGTCGACAAAAAGGGGGGAATGTACATTTGCTTGAAATAGTTTCGAAATAGAAGTTTTGCGCCTTTGAGCACGCATAGAGCCTTTAATTATACCGCGCCGAAAATCTGATAGTTGCGAATAGCTTATTAAAACCAGTTCCTCCTCATCAGGATCCTTAGTCGCGTTGTTTTTGTTGTTGTTGTTGTTAGTCTTGTCAGTAAAAACAACAACACGTTTCGATTTTCTTAAACGAAGTTGATGATCCATTGATATGCGATCTTGAAATTCACCCATTTGTTGGTCCAATTCGGTGATTAATTTATGTGACCAGCGAGATACTTTTTTACTGATTTCTTTTATTCCAATCGATTGTTTTCCTGATTTTATCTCATTAGGATCAATTGCCTTGAATACAAATTTTACAAATCTCGTTCTTTTTTCTGAATTCACCCTTTCCTGTTCTTGGTCTGAAAATAAAGAAAGGCCTTTCAAATTTAAACTAGATTTTAGTTCGTTACGTTCGTTACCAAATTCATTGATTAAAGTTAAGAACTCGTCATTTTCTGTTGATAATGGTTTTTTATCAACCGTATACGCTTTTTGTTCAAATTCTTGGTAATCAAATTCTTGGTAATCAGTATTCGGAAGAAAGATAGTATGAATCCTATTTAGTCTCACTTTCTCTTTCCTATTTTCTAGCAAAGTATTTTTTATTATTGAAGATGAAACTCCTTTTTTGATTGTTCCGCGATATGGTCCATTTAACAAAGGATCATACACTCTAGGCATGTATTCTTTTTTAGTATCATCATTACACAATCTAATCTGTGTTTCGAGTATATCCAGAGAAAGAGATTCCTTGTCTAGAATTTCAAGTCGATTTACAAATTCCTTATTCAGAGTATTACTTTTTTCTTTGTTGGTAGAAACCCACTGATTGTCCAGTTCATTAGGGAACGTTTTTTGAAGTGACAATAGGGGTATCTTTCTTTTTATCATTTTCCAAAAAGTTGATAAACT